TAATCCTATGGATCCTTAGGATTAGTGGATCATTTTCTATCTCGTAGTTTCAGGCCTTAGATTAAGCTAAGGGAAGGGCTCCCTCTATCCAATCTACTCATCCTGTATATTGTCTTTTTCGTTCCATGTTGCAATATAAACTTATTATTTGATTATACGATACAAGGTTATACGAGAACGAATTCCTTATTTATAAACTATTTTCGATGAGAATTTGTATTTTAATTGCAAAAAAAATCTTTCTATATAGATAGATATTGAAGTGCTATCTCAGATAAAAAAAAAAAAGAGAATCATTTCTTTCAATACTCACTTATTATTAGTTAACAATCCTAATCCTCATATGCTTAATTCTGATAGGAAATAAAATAGTAAAATAATTATTCATCGAATGACTATTCATCTATTGTATTTTCATCAAATAGGGGGCAGGAAGATTCTATGGAAAAATGGTGGTTCAATTCGATGTTGTCTAACGAGAAGTTAAAGTTAGAACATAGGTATGGTTTAAGTAAATCAATGGAAAGTCTTGATGCTATTGGCCATACCAGTGGAAGTGATGAACCCCTTCTAAATGATACGGAGAAAAATTGGAGTGATAGTGTTAGTTATAGTTTCAGTAATGTTGATTATTTATTTGGTATCAGGGATATTTGGAGTTTGATCTCTGATGACACTTTTTTAGTTAGGGATAGTAATGGTGACAGTTATTCCGTATATTTTGATATTGAAAATCATAGTTTTGAGATTGACAATGATAGTTCTTTTCTGAGTGAATTAGAAGGTTTTTTTTCTAGTTTTTTGAATAGGGGGTCTAAGAGAAACAATCACTACTATTATCATTACATGTATGATACTCAATCTAGTTGGACTAATCACATTAATAGTTGCATTAATAGTTATCTTCGTTTTGAAGTCAGTATTAATAGTTCCATTTCAGGTGGTACTGACAATTACAGTGACAGTTACATTTATAGTTTCATTTGTACTGAAAATGTAAGTGGTAGTGAAAGTGGAAGTTTTAGTATAAGAACTCGTAATAATGGCAGTGATTTCAATATAAGAGGAAGATCTAATGATTTCGATATAAATAAAAAATACAGACATTTATGGGTTCAATGCGAAAATTGTTATGGATTAAATTATAAAAAACTTCTTAGGTCAAAAATGAATATTTGTGAACAGTGTGGATATCATTTGAAAATGAGTAGTTCAGATAGAATCGAACTTTCGATTGATTCGGGCACTTGGGATCCTATAGATGAAGATATGGTTTCTATGGACCCCATTCAATTTCATTCAGAAGAGGAACCTTATAAAGATCGTATCGATTCTTATCAAAGAAAGACAGGTTTAACTGAAGCTGTTCAAACAGGCATAGGTCAACTAAACGGTATTCCCACAGCAATTGGGGTTATGGATTTTCAGTTCATGGGAGGTAGTATGGGATCTGTAGTAGGTGAGAAAATCACTCGTTTGATTGAGTATGCTACTAATCGATCTCTACCTGTCATTATTGTGTGTGCTTCTGGAGGAGCACGCATGCAAGAAGGAAGTTTGAGCTTGATGCAAATGGCTAAAATATCTTCTGCTTCATATGATTACCAATCCACTAAAAAGTTATTCTATGTACCAGTCCTTACATCTCCTACAACCGGTGGAGTAACAGCCAGTTTTGGTATGTTGGGAGATATCATTATTGCTGAACCTAATGCGTACATTGCATTTGCGGGTAAAAGAGTAATTGAACAAACATTGAATAAGACAGTACCCGATGGTTCACAAGCGGCTGAGTATTTATTCCATAAAGGCTTATTCGACCCAATCGTACCACGTAATCCTTTAAAAGGTGTTCTAAGTGAGTTATTTCAGCTCCATGGTTTCTTTCCCTTGAATCAAAATTAAAAAAATTAAAGTATAGCACTAGATTCAGTTATTTTGTTTGTAGCGAACAAGTATTTAGTTCATCATAATAAAAAAAAAACTAAGAAAAATGTTCTTTGGTGATATAAGTTACACTTTCTAGTAAGAGTCAGAAGTTTCGGATAATTTTTTTTCTTCCGGATCCAGATCTATTTTTTATCTTACCCCTATTCATGATTAGGTATTATGAACCTCTATCAACAGGATAAAATAAAAAAGTGAATTTCTCTTTCCGAGGAATTCGAATTTGGGGAAATAAAAAGAATTTTATCTGGCTATCTTACGCATTAATTAAGATAGACAATAATGAAAAAAAAAAAATATCAAAATAAAAAGAAATATCAAATATGGAAATGAAATAAAATAATTTCTACATCTATCGCATTTTTACTATGAATCCCTGTTTGTTGGATCCTATTATTTAGAGTCGCGAATTCATAATGAACTTAATTTTCATAAGAAAACTCCTTTTAAATAAAAAACTCCTTATTAGATTAGAAAGAAAGATAGAAAGAACATAAGGATGGGAGAAGAAGAATAATAAAATTTGTAAAAGAAGATTACCCTATTTATATTCGTGTAGAAAGATGAATAGGTACACTTAATTTAGTTCTACATTTTTGCACTTATTATCTATCCTTTTTTTTATTAAAATTTAATATTATTTTTATATTTCAAATTTCTATTTTAATATAAATATATTATTTATAAATTATATATTTATATATACTTAATTGTTTATATATACTTAGTAGTATAATATTATATAAAATACAATAGTCAATATTACCTAATATTACTTATAATAGATATACTTATCATATCATAAGATATCTTTCTAATAGATACAAATATATAGATACAAATATTAAATCGAGGCACCCATTCTATGACAGATCTCAACTTACCCTCTATTTTTGTGCCTTTAGTGGGCCTAGTATTTCCGGCAATTGCAATGGCTTCTTTATCTCTTCATGTCCAAAAAAATAAGATTGTCTAGATCCAATGGGACCAAATCCTATCAATTTATTTCAACACTGTATCATAATACAGATATTTTTTTAGTGCAATATGGTACGATATGTGGCTCTTTCCACACACAAATGAAAGAACTGTTATGTATGCGGATACATGCTATCTGCATAAATGCATGTATATATATATATATATAGCTGGTTAAAAACGGATCAGTAAATATTTTTAATAGAAAGTCAATGTATCTAACCAATTACTCCACATCAGAATAGTGCTAGTTGATGAAAGTTACTTCGGGATCAAGAAAGGTAAAGTCAAATTTGGGTTATTCTCTCAATTCCAATCGAATGCAACTGGATCTAGTATAGTATGAATTGGCGATCAGAACATATATGGATAGAACTTATAAGGGGGTCTCGAAAAACAAGTAATTTTTGCTGGGCCTGTATCCTTTTTTTAGGTTCACTAGGATTCTTAGCGGTTGGAACTTCCAGTTATCTTGGTAGGAATCTGATATCCATATTCCCATCTCAGCAAATTATTTTTTTTCCACAAGGAATCGTGATGTCTTTTTACGGGATCGCAGGTCTGTTCGTTAGCTCCTATTTGTGGTGCACAATTTTGTGGAATGTAGGTAGTGGTTATGACCGATTCGATAGAAAAGAAGGAATTGTGTGCATTTTTCGTTGGGGATTTCCTGGAATAAATCGTCGCATCTTCCTTCGCTTCCTTATGAGAGATATCCAATCAATCAGAATTGAGGTTAAAGAGGGTCTTTATCCTCGTCGTGTCCTTTATATGGAAATCAGAGGTCAAGGGGCCATTCCCTTGACTCGTACTGATGAGAATTTTACTCCACGAGAAATTGAACAAAAAGCTGCCGAATTGGCCTATTTCTTGGGCGTACCAATTGAAGTATTTTGAAATGAATTGAACACAATAAAGAATAAATGTTTTCTCGGCATGGGGGAAGGAACTTGCTAATTCCCTTTTTAATATAATTGAAGTCTTTTTGGAATGTTCATTTGAACAAAACATGTTAGATTATTCTATTTCCTCCTTCCTTTGTCGTGGCGACTCCCATAGAATAAACCAAAAAAGCAGGAGGGCGTATATGGAATAACTATAATAAACTATACTATAATAAAGAAGAAAATTAAGAAAAGAAGAAATTTTTGTATACCATTTGTATACCAAAAGTATTTCGTATGCGTATGGATCCCAACTCAATTCTTTTCTACTAGAAAATTTCTACTAGAAAAAAGGCTAATCTAAGGCTAATATAATAAGTAGGGATTCATCAAATATATCCGAACATTTATTTCGTAATACGGAATTCATCTCATCTTTTTAGGCCCAAAATTTTGATGATACCTTTTTTCCTTGGTTGTGGCTAGGCGGTGAAACATTTCGAAATAATTAACTGAGGGGGGTTTTCGTTTCTAAATCCGATTCGTTATTTTAAGTGGGTTTTCGAGTATTCATAGAAAGGAACAAATGAAGATGAAATTGCTTCGAATTTGCCCATTCAAATTTGCCCAATTGAGATATCTAGGAATAATATTGATTTTGCATTTTTATCCGAAAAGGGCGAACCCTTATCCCATTTCTATATTCCTTCTAGATCCAAGAACTAAACTCAATTTTGACACAAAAATTGGAATGAATAGACCCATAGGTTCAATACCTTGTTATAGAACTCGTGCTTCAGAGAAATATCATATAGAGTCAACGAATGAAGCAGGTTCATTAACGATTCAATTCACAGATAAAAAATGAAAAAAAAGAAAGCATTGCCTTCTTTCCCATATCTTGTATCTATAGTATTTTTGCCCTGGTGGGTTTCTCTCTCATTTAATAAATGTCTGGAACTTTGGGTTACAAATTGGTGGAATACCGGGCAATCCAAAACTCTCTTGAATATCATTCAAGAGAAAAACGTTCTAGAAAGATTCATAGAATTAGAAGAACTCTTTCTGTTGGACGAAATGATAAAGGAGTACCCGGGGACACATATACAAAAACTTCGTATAGGAATACACAAGGAAACGATACAATTGGTCAAAACACACAATGAATATCATCTCCATATCATTTTGCATTTCTCGACAAATATAATCTCTTTCGCTATTCTAAGTGGTTATTTTATTTTGGGTAATGAGGAACTTGTCATTCTTAATTCTTGGGTTCAGGAATTCCTCTATAACTTAAGTGACACAATAAAAGCTTTTTCGATTCTTTTAGTTACTGATTTATGGATTGGATTTCACTCGACTCATGGTTGGGAACTAATAATTGGTTCGTTCTACAATGATTTTGGATTGGCTCATAACGATCAAATTATATCTGGTCTTGTTTCCACCTTTCCAGTTATTCTAGATACAATTGTGAAATATTGGATTTTCCATTATTTAAATCGTGTATCTCCTTCGCTTGTAGTCATTTATCATTCAATGAATGAATGAAGAACTCATTTGATCTCCTGATATCAATCAAATAAATCAGAATCTTTCTTCCTTTATAAAGAAACCATTTTGAATCTTACTTAATTCTTTATATTTTATTTCTACCAGTTCAAGGTATTCGTCCTATATTACAGTACAACTATTCCAGTACAATGACAGACTCGTGCATAGGGAACTTTACTAGTTCCCTATCTAATTTATTGTAGAAATTCCGAGATCCATGATTGGACATGCAAAATAGAAATACTTTTTCTTGGGTAAAGGAACAGATGACTCGATCCATTTCTGTATCGATCATGATATATGTAATAACTCGAGCATCCATTTCAAATGCATATCCCATTTTTGCGCAGCAGGGTTATGAAAACCCACGAGAAGCAACTGGACGAATTGTATGTGCTAATTGCCATTTAGCTAATAAGCCCGTGGATATTGAAGTTCCGCAAGCTGTGCTTCCTGATACTGTATTTGAAGCAGTTGTTCAAATTCCTTATGATATGCAACTGAAACAAGTTCTTGCTAATGGTAAAAAAGGGGGTTTGAATGTGGGTGCTGTTCTTATTTTACCCGAGGGATTCGAATTAGCCCCCCCCGATCGTATTTCTCCTGAGTTGAAAGAAAAGATAGGAAATCTGTCTTTTCAGAGTTATCGTCCCAATAAAAAAAATATTCTTGTGATAGGTCCTGTTCCGGGTCAGAAATATAGTGAAATCGTCTTTCCCATTCTTTCCCCCGACCCTGCTACAAAGAAAGACGTTCACTTCTTAAAATATCCCATATATGTGGGTGGGAACAGAGGAAGGGGTCAGATTTATCCTGATGGTAGCAAGAGTAACAATACAGTCTATAATGCTACATCAGCAGGTATAGTAAGCAAAATAGTACGTAAAGAAAAGGGAGGATATGAAATAACCATAGTTGATGCATCGGATGGACGTCAAGTGGTTGATATTATACCTCCAGGACCAGAACTTCTTGTTTCAGAGGGTGAATCCATTAAGCTTGATCAACCATTAACAAGCAATCCCAATGTAGGAGGGTTTGGTCAGGGAGATGCAGAAATAGTGCTTCAAGATCCATTACGCGTCCAAGGCCTTTTGTTCTTCTTCGCATCTGTTATTTTGGCACAAGTTTTTTTGGTTCTTAAAAAGAAACAGTTTGAAAAAGTTCAATTGTACGAAATGAATTTTTAGGTCCAGAGATTCCTTAACATTTGGTAAAAAGTGCCGATTTTTTGTCCATCGATACAATTATGTATGATCAAAAAATTCTGTAAATCCTTTTGCTTGCTTTGTTTATACTCTTTTTGTTTTGCAGGACGCCTGGAATTCATTACTTGTATTCCATTTTAGTAATAAACAATAGGCATACAAACAAATACAAAAGAAGAGAATACAAGGCAAGGATGGTAAAAATGAAAGGAACAAATACTTTTAGGAAGGATTACTAGTCTTCCTAATTTTCTATTCGACGCAAGACGACACAAGAAAAAGGAATTTTCACCCGTTTTCTTGTGTCGTCTTGTATCAAAATAATAATTATTTTTTTTTCCTGTTCATCAAAGATTACTATTCCTTTCCTTCTTTTCCGGGTCTATCGGAACTCCTTTGTTTAGATTCATAAGAAGTAGTGGACAAACAAAGGAAAAAAAGGATTATGGGTGAATAAGTTATTGAGCAAATAGAATTTATTCACTTATTCAATATCTTCACTTATTCAATAATCTTCACTTATTCAATATAAGTTAAACTTCTAACTTAGAGAAATTATTCAAACAAAAAAGACTGTTCCGGTTGAAAGGCGGATTTTATTTTTACGAATATCCAAATCTTTATTTATTATATGATCAGATATATGATCAGAGTTTTTATTTTATTTTTAGAGTAGTTTTGATTAAGGTTCTATTAGTTTAGTCTAGAAATGATTTGCAGGATGTCTCATCCCTAGAAATCAATATAATTATTATATTGGATTATAGATAAAATCGATTGATTCGTTCTTTCTTCTTGCTTCCAGTTAATATTTTGGGGGAAGGGCAGGGACTATGAATCAACCGCTAGATTCAATTGTTCACAAACATCATTAAGAAACAAAAGAATAGAGTGGTTTGAAACATCAGAGCAAAGGATCCTTTTTG